GTTATCCTAGCTTAACACAAAGCATGGCACTGAAGACGCCAAGATGGACACTAAAATGCCCGAATGACACAAAGATTTGGTCCTAATCTTAGTGTTACTTCTTACTAAACCTACACATGTAAGTATCAGCATACCAGTGAAAATGCCCCAAAAGTCAACACCAGACAAAAGGAGCCGGTATCAGGCACACCATGATAGCCCAAAACACCTTGCTTCGCCACACCCCCAAGGGTACTACAGCAGTGATTAACCTTAAGCAATAAGCACAAGCTTGACTTAGTTATAGTAAGACACCACTAGGGCTGGTAAATCTCGTGCCAGCCACCGCGGTTATACAAGAAGCCCAAAGTAACAACCATACGGCGTAAAATGTGGCTAAACCACAATTCATAAAAGTCTAAGACTAACCCAAAACTAAACTGTCATACGTAAAGCACTAACCAACCCAACATTGAAAATAATCTTAGTACAACAGAAAATTTGAACCCACGATCGTTAAGGCACAAACTGGGATTAGATACCCCACTATGCTTAACCCTAAACATAGATATCTCAAATACAAAAATATCCGCCAGAAAACTACGAGCAAAATGCTTAAAACTCCAAGGACTTGGCGGTACCTCAAATCCCCCTAGAGGAGCCTGTTCTATAATCGATAATCCACGCTAAACCTCACCATCCTTTGCTAACTCAGCCTATATACCACCGTCACAGCCTACCTTATGAAAGCCAAAAAGTAAGCCCAACAGCTCAAACAGCTAACAAGTCAGGTCAAGGTGTAGCTAATTAAGATGGAAGAAACGGGCTACATTTTCTATAATAGAAATAACCACAGAATAGAACCATGAAACACGGTCTAAATAAAGCAGGATTTAGTAGTAAACTGAGAATAGAGAGCTCAATTTAAAATGGACCTGAGATACGCACACACCGCCCGTCACCCCCATCAACCACAACCTAACTATAAATAAACACCTAACAGACATAACAGATGGGGTAAGTCGTAACAAGGTAAGTATACCGGAAGGTGTACTTGGATTACAAAACATAGCTTAACCCAAAGCATTCAGCTTACACCTGAAACATACCCAATCAACTGGGTTGTTTTGAGCAAACTACTAGCTCAACAAACAACACTAAAACAACAAACCATATAACCTACACAAAACAAATAAAACATTCTCTAATCCTAGTATGGGCGACAGAAAGGACAACTGAAGCAATAGAAATAGTACCGCAAGGGAAAAATGAAAAAAATGAAACACATTTAAGCAAAAAAAAGCAAAGATTAACCCTTGTACCTTTCGCATTATGATTTAGTCAGCAATATCTAGACAAAGAGAACTGAAGTCTAAGACCCCGAAACTAAGTGAGCTACTTAAGGGCAGCAAGTACAACTAAAGCCAACATCATCTCTGTGGCAAAAGAGTGATAAGACCCTTAAGTAGAGGTGAAAAGCCTAACGAACCTAGTGATAGCTGGTTGCCCAGTAAAAGGGTATAAGCCCAACCCTAAATATTCCAAAAAACAACTAAAAGACATAAGAAAAATTTAGGAGCCATTCAATTAGGGTACAGCCAAATTGAAACAGGATACAACCTAAAATGAAGGACAAAACACCCAATTTAACCCACCGTAGGCCCTAAAGCAGCCACCACTAAAGACCGCGTCAAAGCCCAATAACAAAAAATATAAACAACAATCTACTCCTCAAACAACACTGAGCCATTCTACCCAAATAGAAGAACTAATGCTAAAATGAGTAACAAGAAGATAAACTTCTCTATTACGCTAGCTTAAATCAGAACAGACAAACTACTGATTATTAACAATCAATATAAAGACAATAATACTAAAAAAAACATATAGCATAAACTGTTAACCCAACACAGGAGCGTAAAACAAGAAAGATTAAAACCTGTAAAAGGAACTAGGCAAACAAAGAGCCCGACTGTTTACCAAAAACATAGCCCCCAGCAACGAACAGTATTGGGGGTGATGCCTGCCCAGTGACACTGTTTAACGGCCGCGGTATCCTAACCGTGCAAAGGTAGCGTAATCACTTGTCTTTTAAATAAAGACTAGTATGAAAGGCTAAACGAGGCCCTAACTGTCTCTTACAGGCAATCAGTGAAATTGATCCCCTCGTGCAAAAGCGAGAATACAAATACAAGACGAGAAGACCCTGTGGAACTTCAAAAAACCATCAATTAGACCACATCTTACCCACAAGGCCTATAAACTTCAACTAACATCTGATATATATTTTTGGTTGGGGCGACCTCGGAGTAAAACAAAACCCCCGAAAACAGAACATAATTCCTTACCTAGCTAAACAATTCAAAGTGCTCCCAGCAAAATGATCCAATCCACTTGACCAACGAACCAAGCTACCCCAGGGATAACAGCGCAATCCCGTCACAGAGTCCCTATCGACGACGGAGTTTACGACCTCGATGTTGGATCAGGACATCCTAATGGTGCAACAGCTATTAAGGGTTCGTTTGTTCAACGATTAAAGTCCCACGTGATCTGAGTTCAGACCGGAGCAATCCAGGTCGGTTTCTATCTATAACTAAATCTTTTCCAGTACGAAAGGACCGAAAAGATAAGGCCCACTTTAAAATCAAGCCTTAAACTTATATTAGTGAACACAACTAAACTAACAATAAGAACACCACTCACAGCCCAAGACACAGGGCTAATTGGGGTGGCAGAGCCAGGTAACTAATGCAAAAGGCCTAAGCCCTTTACCCAGGGGTTCAACTCCCCTCCTCAATTATGTCCGAACTACTACCAAACCTATTATCCCCCCTAATATACATAATCCCAATTCTAATCGCCGTAGCCTTCTTCACCCTAATCGAACGAAAAATCCTAGGATACATACAACTACGAAAAGGCCCCAACATCATCGGCCCATACGGACTACTACAACCCATAGCCGACGGTGTAAAACTATTCACAAAAGAACCCGTCTACCCCACAAACTCGTCACCCACACTATTCATACTTGCCCCAACTCTAGCCCTACTACTAGCCCTCTCAATTTGACTACCACTGCCAATGCCATTCCCACTGGCCGACCTCAACCTTGGTCTACTATTCCTAATTTCTATTTCCAGCCTTACAGTATACTCAATCATTTGGTCTGGCTGATCCTCAAACTCAAAATATGCCCTAATAGGGGCCCTACGGGCAGTAGCACAAACCATTTCCTACGAAGTAACCCTAGGTATCATTCTCATCTCAATAGTCCTATTTTCCGGCGGCTTCAATATACAAACCTTCATGATAACACAAGAACCAATATTCCTAGCTTTCTCCTCATGACCCCTTATAATAATATGATACATCTCCACATTAGCAGAAACAAACCGATCACCATTCGACCTCACAGAAGGTGAATCAGAGCTCGTATCAGGCTTCAACGTAGAATACGCTGCAGGCCCATTCGCATTATTATTTCTGGCAGAATATACTAACATCCTAATAATAAACATAATCACAGTCATTATATTCCTAAACTCCTCTCCCACCAACAATTCACCCGGACTACTTACCATACTACTAACCATAAAGACCATACTACTAGCCACGGGGTTCCTATGAGTACGAGCCTCATACCCACGATTCCGATACGACCAACTAATACTCCTACTATGAAAAAACTTCCTACCAATCACACTAGCACTATGCCTATGACACACTTCCATACTCACCGCCTTCACCGGATTACCACCCATGCCATAAAGGACACGTGCCTGAATTATAGGATTACCTTGATAGGGTGAACAATAGGGGTTCAAGCCCCCTCGTCTCCTTAGAAAAATAGGACTCGAACCTACACCAAAGAGATCAAAACTCTTCATACTTCCATTATACTAAATCCTATTCAAGTAAGGTCAGCTAATTAAGCTTTTGGGCCCATACCCCAAAAATGTTGGTTTAAACCCCTCCCCTACTAATGAACCCACACGCAAACACAATCATTATCCCAAGCCTAATCCTAGGCCCAATAATCACAATCACAAGTAACCACTGAATTACAGCATGAATCGGACTAGAAATTAACATACTAGCAATCATCCCACTCATCGCCAAACAACACCACCCACGGGCAATCGAAGCTGCTATCAAGTACTTCCTAACACAAACAGCCGCTTCAGCCCTACTTCTATTCTCTATTATCAATGGCACCTGAGACTCAGGACAATTTAACATTACACAACTATCCAACACCATATCATGCACAATAATCACCGCCGCATTAGCAATAAAACTAGGATTAGCCCCCTTCCATCACTGACTACCAGAAACCCTGCAAGGAACCACAACAACAATAACATTAATTTTAACAACCTGACAAAAGCTAGCCCCACTAGCCCTACTAATGATAATCAACCAGTCCCTAAATACACCACTACTGACACTACTAGGACTACTATCTATCTTAATCGGAGGCTGAGGTGGACTAAACCAAACTCAACTTCGAAAAATCATAGCCTTCTCCTCAATCGCCCACCTTGGATGAATAATCATAATCCTAACACTATCAACCAAACTCATACTACTAACATTCTACACATACATCTCAATAACTGCAACAATATTACTAACAATTAAACTCCTAGAAACCAACAAAATATCTACAATAATAACAACATGAACAAAACTACCCATCCTCAACTCCATAATAATACTAAACCTAATATCACTAGCAGGTCTTCCACCACTAACAGGATTTATGCCAAAATGACTAATTCTCCAAGAACTAACCAAAAACCACATAACAACAGTAGCAACCCTAGCAGCCATCTTTTCACTCCTCAGTTTATTCTTCTACCTACGAATCGCATACTACTCAACCATCACACTTCCACCAAACATAAACAACCACTCACAACAATGACGCCACAAAACTAACCAAAAACCACTCTTACCCCAAATAATTATCACATCCTCCATACTCACCCCAATCATACCCACTCTTACAATAATTATATAGAAACTTAGGATAACGCTATAAACCAGGGGCCTTCAACCCCCCAAATAAGAGCTAAACAACTCTTAGTTTCTGCAACATATTAAGACCTGTAAGACTCTACCTTACATCTCCTGAATGCAACTCAGACACTTTAATTAAGCCAAAGCCTCACTAGACAAATGGGCCTCGATCCCATAAACAATTTAGTTAACAGCTAAACACCCAATCCAGCGGGCTTTTGCCTAAAAACTTTTCCCGCCTTTAGCAAAGCGGGAAAACCAGGACACCACTCTACTGTGTATCTCCAAATTTGCAATTCGGCGTGAATTTCACTACAAGGTTTGATAAGAAGGGGGTTAAACCCCTGTAAAAAGGTCTACAGCCTAACGCCTATCTCGGCCATCTTACCAGTGATTTTAACCCGTTGACTATTCTCCACCAACCATAAAGATATTGGCACCCTCTACTTGATTTTCGGGGCCTGAGCAGGCATGGTTGGCACAGCCTTAAGTCTACTAATCCGGGCAGAACTAAGCCAACCGGGCACCCTATTAGGGGATGATCAGATCTATAATGTGATCGTCACAGCCCATGCTTTCATCATAATTTTTTTCATGGTCATACCCGTGATAATTGGTGGCTTTGGAAATTGACTTGTGCCACTAATAATTGGAGCCCCAGACATGGCATTCCCCCGAATGAACAACATAAGTTTCTGACTGCTGCCCCCATCCCTTCTACTACTTCTAGCATCATCTGGCATTGAAACAGGCGCAGGAACTGGATGAACCGTATACCCCCCATTAGCTAGCAACTTGGCCCATGCTGGTGCATCAGTAGACCTGACTATCTTCTCCTTACACTTAGCTGGAATCTCCTCAATCCTTGGAGCTATCAACTTCATCACCACAGCAATCAATATAAAATCCCCTACAATATCACAATATCAAACTCCACTATTTGTTTGATCAGTCGTAATTACAGCCGTACTGTTGCTACTCTCACTTCCAGTATTAGCCGCTGGAATCACAATGCTACTCACCGACCGAAACCTAAACACAACCTTCTTCGACCCATCAGGTGGAGGTGACCCAATCTTATACCAACACTTGTTTTGATTCTTCGGTCACCCAGAAGTATATATCCTCATTCTACCAGGATTTGGCATAATCTCCCACGTAGTAACATATTATGCCAACAAAAAAGAACCCTTTGGCTACATGGGCATAGTCTGAGCTATAATATCTATCGGATTCCTTGGCTTTATCGTATGGGCCCACCACATATTCACCGTTGGAATGGACGTAGACACACGAGCCTATTTTACATCAGCTACAATAATCATTGCCATCCCAACAGGGGTAAAAGTATTCAGTTGACTGGCCACATTACACGGGGGCCTTATTAAATGAGATGCTGCCATACTATGAGCCCTAGGATTCATTTTCCTATTCACAATCGGAGGACTAACAGGCATCGTTCTAGCCAACTCATCACTAGACATCGTACTACACGACACATACTACGTCGTAGCCCACTTCCACTATGTTCTATCAATAGGGGCCGTATTCGCTATCATAGCAGGATTTACCCACTGATTCCCACTCTTCTCTGGCTATTCACTACACCAAACCTGAACCAAAGTACACTTCGGGATCATATTTGCAGGAGTAAACATAACCTTCTTTCCACAACACTTCTTAGGCCTTGCCGGTATACCACGACGTTATTCTGACTACCCAGACGCCTATACCCTATGAAACTCTATCTCATCTATCGGGTCCCTGATCTCCCTAATTGCAGTAATCATAATAATATTCATCATCTGAGAGGCATTCTCATCAAAACGAAAAATCACAACAATTGAACTCACATCCACCAACGTAGAATGATTACATGGCTGCCCCCCTCCATACCACACCTATGAAGAACCTGCCCACGTACAAAACACAAGAAAGGAAGGATTTGAACCCCCTCAAGTTAGTTTCAAGCCAACTACATAACCTACATGTTTCTTTCTCAAGACGTTAGTAAACACATTACATAGTTTTGTCAAAACTAAATCATAGGTTTAACCCCTTTACGACTTAATGGCTCATCCCGCCCAACTAGGATTCCAAGACGCAATATCACCAATTATAGAAGAACTACTACACTTTCACGACCACACACTAATAATCGTATTCTTAATCAGCACCACAGTGCTTTATATCATTACAATAATAATGACAACAAAACTAACACACACCAACACCATAAATGCTCAAGAAGTAGAAATCATCTGAACCATCCTACCAGCCATCGTTCTAATCACCATCGCACTGCCCTCACTACGGGTCCTGTATCTAATAGATGAAATTAACAACCCATACCTAACCATCAAAGCCATGGGCCACCAATGATATTGAACATACGAATACACCGACTACGAAAATCTAGAATTCGACTCATACATAATCCCAACCCAAGAACTGCCAAAAGGACACTCTCGACTATTAGAAGTTGATCACCGCATAGTGGTCCCGATAGAGTCTCCAATCCGAGTGTTAGTATCAGCCGAAGATGTACTACACTCATGAGCAATGCCATCACTAGGTGTAAAAACAGATGCTATCCCAGGACGACTAAACCAGACAACATTTACTACAACACGACCAGGAATTTTTTACGGACAATGTTCAGAAATCTGCGGGGCAAACCACAGTTTCATGCCAATCGTAGTAGAATCAGTCCCATTAAAACACTTCGAAGCCTGATCGTCACTAATACTACCATAAACACTACAGAAGCTAAACCGGACAGCACTAGCCTTTTAAGCTAGAGAAGAGAGATCATACCACCTCTCCTTAGTGACATGCCACAACTAAACCCCAACCCATGACTGCCCATCCTATTAATCACATGGTTAACCTACATTATAGCCTACCAACCAAAAACTTCATCATTCCTACTAACAAACAACATTATCAACGACTCCAAACACCCAAACACTAACCCCTGAAACTGACCATGAACCTAACAATCTTCGATCAATTCTTAAGCCCACAAATCCTAGGACTTTCACTAATAACACTAGCCACCATCATACCACCAATAATATTTCCAACCCAAAACAACCGATGACTTACCAATCGCCTATCAACTCTACAACTATGAATAACTAACACAATCACAAAACAATTAATACTACCAATCAACAAACCCGGACATAAGTGGTCTCTTACCCTAATATCACTAATAACATTACTATTAACAATAAACCTATTAGGACTACTACCCTACACATTTACACCAACCACACAACTATCCATAAACATGGCCCTAGCCGTGCCCCTATGACTAGCTACCGTCCTCACAGGCCTACGAAACCAACCAACCAAATCATTAGGCCACCTCCTGCCAGAAGGCACACCCCCTCCACTAATCCCAGCCCTTATCATCATTGAAACCATCAGCTTACTCATCCGACCCCTAGCTCTAGGCGTACGACTAACAGCTAACCTAACAGCCGGACATCTGCTAATTCAACTAATCTCTACCGCCACCATCTCCTTAATACCCACATTACCAATGCTATCCCTACTAACCTCAACCATTCTACTACTATTAATTCTACTAGAATTAGCCGTTGCCGTAATTCAAGCATACGTATTCGTCCTACTATTAAGCCTATACCTACAAGAAAACGTATAATGGCCCACCAAACCCATGCCTACCACATAGTAGACCCTAGCCCGTGACCACTAACCGGGGCAACAGCAGCACTACTCCTAACATCAGGCCTTGCCATATGATTTCACTACAATTCAACAACACTAATAACCCTAGGCCTGCTAACAACACTCCTAACAATACTACAATGATGACGAGATATCGTACGAGAAAGCACATTCCAAGGACATCACACCACACCAGTACAAAAAAGCCTACGATATGGTATAATCTTATTTATCACATCAGAAGTATTCTTCTTTATTGGCTTTTTCTGAGCCTTTTACCACTCAAGTCTTGCCCCAACTCCAGAACTAGGAGGATGTTGACCACCAACAGGAATCCACCCCTTAAACCCATTTGAAGTTCCACTATTAAACACAGCAGTCCTACTAGCCTCCGGAGTAACAATCACCTGGGCCCACCACAGCCTAATAGAAGCCAATCGAAACCAATCAATCCAAGCCCTCACCCTCACCGTTACCCTAGGTCTATACTTCACAGCCCTACAAGCCATAGAATACTACGAAGCACCATTCACAATCGCTGACGGAGTCTACGGCTCAACATTTTTCGTAGCAACAGGATTCCACGGCCTCCACGTAATTATCGGATCAACATTCTTACTAATCTGCTTACTACGACTAATCAAATTTCACTTCACCACTGCTCACCACTTCGGATTTGAAGCCGCCGCATGATACTGACACTTCGTAGACGTCGTCTGATTATTCTTGTATGTATCAATCTATTGATGAGGCTCATACTTTTCTAATACAACCAGTATAAATGACTTCCAATCATTCAATTTCAGCTCAACCCTGAAGAAAAGTAATGAATACAGCATCCTCACTATTCACATTATCACTAATCATCTCAATTCTTCTCATTACACTAAACAGCCAACTAGCAACAATAAAACCAAACAACGAAAAACTATCCCCATACGAATGTGGCTTTGACCCACTTAAAACCTTCCGCCTACCCTTCTCAATCCGATTTTTCCTCAGTAGCAATTTTATTCTTATTATTTGACCTAGAAATTGCACTCCTCCTTCCACTTCCATGAGCCATTCAACTAACCACACCAATACATACCCTCACATGAACCTTCACCATTCTACTACTTCTAACATTTGGGTTTATCTATGAGTGAACCCAAGGAGGCCTAGAATGAGCAGAATGGGCGACTAATTTAACCTAAAATAGCTAATTTCGACTTAGCCAATCATGATTAACAAAACATGGTCACCCTATGACACCCCTACACTTCAGCTACTTTACTACATTTATTGTCAGCATAACAGGGTTTGTACTCCACCGAACCTCTCTAATCTCAACCCTCCTATGCCTAGAAAGCATAATATTATCACTATTCATCGCCCTATCCTTATACCCAATACAACTACAAACCTCATCATTCATACTAAACCCCATACTAGTCCTATCATTCTCAGCATGCGAAGCTAGCCTAGGACTATCCCTGCTAGTAGCATCATCACGAACCCACACCCCAAACAACCTACAAAACCTAAACCTTCTACAATGCTAAAAATCCTAATTCCAACAATCACACTAATTCCTACAATCACAATATGCAAGCCAACACAACTATGATACACCCCATTAATCCACAGCATACTAATCTCACTTTTAAGCCTACAACTATTTAACCCAACATCACACCCAACCATAAACTTTTCAAACCCCTACCTAGCAACAGACCAAGTATCAACACCCCTAATTATTCTATCATGCTGACTCACCCCACTAATAATCCTAGCCAGCCAAAACCACCTATCAACAGAACCCCTATCACGAAAACGAACATTCATCATTACCGCAGTCCTACTACAAACACTACTCATCATAACATTCTCCGCTACAGACCTAATAATATTCTTTGTACTGTTCGAAGCCACACTAATTCCAACACTAATAATGATCACACGATGAGGAAACCAAATAGAACGACTAAACGCTGGAACCTACTTCCTATTTTACACGCTAATTGGATCACTACCACTACTAATTGCCCTACTGTCATTACACTCCAACACAAACTCACTATACATTCTTACAATACAACTAAACCCCCCAACAATAACAAACACATGAACAAACTCAATATGACTGCTAGCCATACTATCCGCATTCATAATTAAAATACCACTATATGGCCTACACCTCTGACTCCCAAAAGCACACGTCGAAGCCCCAATCGCAGGCTCAATAATCCTAGCCGCTATCCTGCTAAAACTAGGCGGATACGGCATTATTCGAATCATATTAACCACCAGCTTCCTATCAAAAACAACCCACTACCCATTCATAATCCTAGCACTTTGAGGCATTATCATAACAAGCCTAATCTGCCTACGCCAAACCGACCTAAAATCACTAATCGCCTACTCATCAGTCAGCCACATAGGCCTTGTCACTACCGCTACACTCACACAAACAGAATGAGCCTACACTGGAGCCATAACCCTTATAATCGCCCACGGCCTAACATCATCCATACTATTCTGTCTAGCTAATACAAACTACGAACGAATCCACAGCCGAACCCTACTACTAACCCAAAACATGCAACTACTACTCCCACTAATAAGCATGTGATGACTACTCGCTAGCCTCACTAACATAGCCCTCCCGCCAACCATTAATCTTATGGGAGAACTAACCATCATCACCTCACTATTCAACTGATCCAATGCCACAATCATCATCACAGGACTAGGAACTTTAATCACCGCCACCTATACCTTACACATATTCTCCTCAACCCAATGAGGAGAACTACCACAACACATCAAAACCATCACACCAACTCACACACGAGAACACCTCATCATAACCCTACACACACTACCCATAATACTACTTATATTAAAACCAGAACTAATCTGAGGCCCATTCCACTGTTCATATAGTTTTAAGTCAAACATTAGACCGTGGCTCTAAAAATAGGAGTTCAAATCTCCTTATAAACCGAGAAGGTAATAATAGAAACTGCTAATTACTATTCCCTGAGATTAAATTCACAGCCTCCTCACTCCCAAAGGATAACAGTAATCCACTGGTTTTAGGAACCACAACCTCTTGGTGCAACTCCAAGTGAGAGTAATGACAACACTCTTTAACTCAACACTACTACTATCACTCCTGATCCTTACCCTACCACTTGCAACGCCACCCTTAAACCTAAAACCAAAAACAGCTGTAAAAACAACATTCTTCATTACCCTGCTCCCACTAACTATATATATCTACTCTGACACCGAATCAATCATCACCAACTGATCTTGAACAATAACCTCAACATTTACAATCTCAATAAGCTTCAAATTTGACCAATACTCCATCATATTTATCCCAGTAGCCATATACGTTACATGATCCATCCTAGAATTCACTCAATGGTATATAACATCAGACCCCCACATTACAAAATTCTTCAAATACCTACTAACCTTCCTAGTAGCCATAATAATATTAGTCACCGCCAACAACATATTCCAATTTTTCATTGGGTGGGAGGGAGTAGGAATTATATCATTCCTTTTAATCGGCTGATGACACAGCCGACCAGAAGCCTATTCATCAGCCCTACAAGCCATCATCTACAACCGCATAGGAGACATCGGCCTAATCCTGAGTATAGCCTGACTATCAACAAACCTCAACTCATGAGAAATACAACAAATCTTCTCTCATACCAACCCCACCCCACTCCTACCCACCATCAGCCTTATCCTAGCAGCAACTGGAAAATCAGCCCAATTCGGCCTCCACCCATGACTCCCAGCAGCAATAGAAGGCCCCACCCCAGTATCGGCCCTACTACACTCCAGCACCATAGTTGTAGCCGGCATTTTTCTACTAATTCGAATACACCCGATCATCTCCACAAATAACACAGCTATCTCAACTTGCCTCTGCCTTGGCGCTATAACCACACTATTCACAGCTATCTGTGCCATCACCCAAAATGACATTAAAAAAATCATTGCCTTCTCTACATCCAGCCAACTCGGCCTAATAATAGTAACCATCGGCCTTAACCAACCCCAACTAGCCTTCATGCACATCACAATACATGCCTTCTTCAAGGCAATATTATTCCTGTGCTCAGGCTCAATCATCCACAACCTAAACAACGAACAAGACATTCGAAAAATAGGAGGACTACACAAACCACTACCAATTACATCATCATGCCTCACCATCGGAAGCCTCGCCCTATCGGGAATCCCATTCCTAACAGGGTTCTACTCCAAAGACACGATCATCGAAACCATTAACACATCCCACACAAACGCCTGAGCCCTACTCCTAACATTAACCGCAACATCCCTTACCGCAGCCTACAGCCTACGAATCACAATCCTAGTGCAAGCAGGACCACCACGATTCCAACCAATGCTCTCCATTAACGAAAACCACCATACAGCTACCAACCCAATTATTCGCCTAGCAATAGGAAGCATCATTGCAGGACTACTAATCTCATCAAATACACTCCCAATAAAAACACCACAAATAACTATACCACTACACATAAAAACATCAGCACTAATTGTGACAATCCTAGGCTTAATACTGGCCACAGAACTAATCACAATTACCAACAAAACCATAAAACCATCAAAAACCCACACCCTCTCAAACCTACTAATACACTTCAACACCCTAATCCACCGATCATTATCAGTACAAAACTTAAAACTCAGCCAAAACACTGCAACACACCTAACCGACCTAACATGATATGAAAACATCGGACCAAAATGAATAACAAAACTACAAACTACCCCCATCACAACAACATCAACGCCAAAAGGCCTGATCAAAACCTACCTCACCTCATTCCTACTATCAATCACTATACTCCTCTTTATCTAATCGACCGAATAACTCCCCAAGCCAAACCACGAACTAAATCTAACACAACAAACAACGTCAACAACAAACCCCAACCAACAACCAAAAACATTACACAACCATAATGATAAAACCACGATACCCCAATATAATCCATACGAACACTAAACAAACCACCAGAATCCATAACAACATCCCCATATCCTTCTACACTTCACACCTCAGAACAAACTACAACTGCACCTACAATTAACAAAATATAACCAACAATACAAAGCAAATCCCCACAACCACGCCAAACAACAGGATATGGGTCCCCAGTCAATGCCACAGAATACGCAAAAACCACCAACATTCCCCCCAAATAAATCAAAAACAACACCAAAGAAATAAAAGACCCACCCATCCCAACTAACATTAAACACCCAAAAACCGCCCCAAAAATCAAACCAACAACCCCATAATAAGGAGAAGGACCAGAAGCCACACTAACAACCCAAAAAACAAAACAAATCTCAAACATAAACATAAAAAACACCATTATTCTCACTTGGGTTCTAACCAAGACCAATGGTTTGAAAAACCACCGTTGTATTCAACTACAAAAACCCAATGGCCCACAACCTACGAAAATCACACCCAATAATCAAAATTATTAACAACTCATTAATCGACCTCCCAAGCCCATCAAACATTTCCACCTGATGAAACTTCGGATCCTTATTAGGTGCTTGTCTAGCCCTTCAAATCATCACAGGCCTATTCCTAGCCATACACTACTCACCAAATATCTCAACAGCATTCTCATCAGTTACCCACATCACTCGAGACGTACAATACGGCTGACTAATCCGCAATACACACGCCAACGGAGCCTCATTATTCTTCATATGCATCTACCTGCACATCGGACGAGGCTTATACTACGGCTCATACCTCTACAAACAAACCTGAAACACTGGCGTAATACTACTACTACTAACCATAGCCACTGCATTTATAGGATACGTCCTCCCATGAGGCCAAATATCATTCTGAGGGGCCACAGTCATCACAAACCTACTATCAGCCATCCCATACATTGGCACCACAATGGTGCAATGAGTTTGAGGTGGGTTTTCTGTAGACAACGCCACCCTAACACGATTCTTCACGTTACACTTCCTACTACCATTTATAATCACAGGACTAACCATGATTCACCTATTATTCCTCCACGAAACAGGCTCAAACAACCCAACAGGGCTCAACTCTAACACTGACAAAATCCCATTCCATCCATACTTCTCATACAAAGACCTACTAGGCCTAATAGTTGCACTAACCCTACTACTATCAATCACCATATTCCAACCAAACTTACTAGGAGACCCAGACAACTTCACACCTGCCAACCCCCTATCAACCCCCCCACACATTAAACCAGAATGATACTTTCTATTCGCCTACGCCATCCTTCGATCTATCCCTAACAAACTAGGAGGCGTCCTCGCCCTACTACTATCTATCCTAGTACTATTCATCCTCCCCATACTTCACACATCAAAACAACGAACACTAACATTCCGACCAATCACCCAAACCATATTCTGACTATTCGTAGCCAACCTCACAGTACTAACATGAATCGGAGGACAACCTGTAGAAAACCCATTCGTCTTTATTGGACAAACAGCTTCCATCACCTACTTCCTAATCCTGCTTGTACTCATACCAATCTCAAACATAATCGAAAACAAAATAACCAATTAAACCACTACAGTAGCTTAAATAACAAAGCATTGGTCTTGTAAACCAAAGAATGAAGACCCACAACCTTCCTGAAGTACAACACAAATTTCCAACCCCACATCAAAAGAAAAGGACTTTAACCTCTTTCCCCGGCCCCCAAAGCCGAAATTTTAACTAAACTATCCTTTGATTATTTCTCTCTCCCGCGCACAAGAGAAGATTTACCGCATACTTAGTCCTATATTTTTTATTTCTCTCTCCCGCGCACAAGAGAAGATTTACCGCATACTTAGTCCTATATTTTTTATTTCTCTCTCCCGCGCACAAGAGAAGATTTACCGCATACTTAGTCCTATATTTTTATTTCTCTCTCCCGCGCACAAGAGAAGATTTACCGCATACTTAGTCCTATATTTTTTATTTCTCTCTCCCGCGCACAAGAGAAGATTTACCGCATACTTAGTCCTATATTTTTTATTTCTCTCTCCCGCGCACAAGAGAAGATTTACCGCATACTTAGTCCTATATTTTTATTTCTCTCTCCCGCGCACAAGAGAAGATTTACCGCATACTTAGTCCTATGTATTATTGTGCATTCATATATTTACCCCAAGCATATCATTACCAATGTAAATGTTAACTGTACTAAATACATTAAATGATTAATTTTACATACAGGTTTCCTCAACATATATATTTATCAGAGGGATTACAGCTAATGGCACATGGACACACTTATTTGCAATTGTTCCACAGCATGACTATCGCCGCAGTATTGGGTTATTTCTTGGTCTAGCAACTCACGAGAAATAAGCAACCCTTGTTAGTAAGATACTACATTACTAGTTTCAAGCCCATTGACAGTTGGCGTACATAACTGATCTATTCTGGCATCTGGTTGTTTTTTCAAGCACATTAAACTATTTAAGTTCATACGTTTATCTTTAAAAGGCCAACGGTTGATGTGTTCTATACATTTAACTCACCCTCAGGCATCACCTGATCTAGTTCATATAGTAGTTCTCTTTTTCTCTTTGTGTTCTCAGGCCCGCATTACTGATACCTGCCAACCTAATTAGACTGGACCCACGTTCAAATTCTTATTCCACAAACCATTTGATCATGCGCTAATTAATTCATGCTTGTAGGACATAAAACTATTAATAATCTCACAACAGTAATCAACAACTATATATATACCTAAAAATTTTTCAAGCTAAACCCCCCTACCCCCCGTAAACTAGCACTAACCCGCATAGCCACCTACTCTCGTCAAACCCCAAAATCCGAGAATGACTACACTGATGTAACACTAGCTTTGTAAGTATTTACTCAATTAACAACTTACATTACAAATCTGCCAAACACATTTCACCACATACCCCTATATTAACACACCAAACTCTCACAACAGTCCAATACATCCCGCTAAAAATAAACTTAATCAACAACTATATATATACCTAAAAATTTTTCAAGCTAAACCCCCCTACCCCCCGTAAACTAGCACTAACCCGCATAGCCACCTACTCTCGTCAAACCCCAAAATCCGAGAATGACTACACTGATGTAACACTAGCTTTGTAAGTATTTACTCAATTAACAACTTACATTACAAATCTGCCAAACACATTTCACCACATACCCCTATATTAACACACCAAACTCTCACAACAGTCCAATACATCCCGCTAAAAATAAACTTAATCAACAACTATATATACATCATATATATCATATATATCATATATATCATATATATCATATATATCATATATATCATATATATCATATATATCATATATATCATATATATCATATATATCATATATATCATATATATCATATATATCATATATATCATATATATCATATATATCATATATATCACATATATATCATATATATATCATATATATATCATATATATCATATATATATCATATATATATCATATATATATCATATATATCATATATATATCATATATATCATATATATCATATATATCATATATATATCATATATATATCATATATATATCATATATATATCATATATATATCATATATATATCATATATATATCATATATATATCATATATATATCATATATATATCATATATATATCATATATATCATATATTTACCCTACAGTCCAGGACATCAACACCACCTACAC